ATATAAAAATTTTAATTAAATAAATTTATATAAAAATTTTAAATAAATATATTTTTATTTAAAAAATTTTAAATAAATATATTTTTATTTAAAAAATTTTAAATAGAGGGATTTTTATTTAAAAAATTTTAATTAAATAAATTTATATAAAAATTTTAAATAAATAATATATTTTTATTTAAAAAATTTTAAATAGAGGGATTTTTATTTAAAAAATTTTAATTAAATAAATTTATATAAAAATTTTAAATAAATATATTTTTATTTAAAAAATTTTAATTAAATAAATTTATATAAAAATTTTAAATAAATATATTTTTATTTAAAAAATTTTAAATAAATATATTTTTATTTAAAAAATTTTAAATAGAGGGATTTTATAGATATAATTTTTTTGTATTAATAAAATTTTATTATATAAATATTTAAATAAATTTAAATTATTAATAAAGGGGATTATTTAATAATAATTTATTTAATATAATTTATTATTTAAAATTATATTATTAAATAAAGAGGGATTTATTTATTAATTGTATTTTAAATATATAAATTATTTTTTGTGTATTTTATAAATTAATAGGTTTAATTTATAAAATAAATAGGAGAAATTCAAACTTCTTTTAATGAAATAAATAGAATTTAAGAGATATAATTTTTTTGTATTAATAAAATTTTATTATATAAATATTTAAATAAATTTAAATTATTAATAAAGGGGATTATTTAATAATAATTTATTTAATATAATTTATTATTTAAAATTATATTATTAAATAAAGAGGGATTTATTTATTAATTGTATTTTAAATATATAAATTATTTTTTGTGTATTTTATAAATTAATAGGTTTAATTTATAAAATAAATAGGAGAAATTCAAACTTCTTTTAATGAAATAAATAGAATTTAAGAGATATAATTTTTTTGTATTAATAAAATTTTATTATATAAATATTTAAATAAATTTAAATTATTAATAAAGGGGATTATTTAATAATAATTTATTTAATATAATTTATTATTTAAAATTATATTATTAAATAAAGAGGGATTTATTTATTAATTGTATTTTAAATATATAAATTATTTTTTGTGTATTTTATAAATTAATAGGTTTAATTTATAAAATAAATAGGAGAAATTCAAACTTCTTTTAATGAAATAAATAGAATTTAAGAGATATAATTTTTTTGTATTAATAAAATTTTATTATATAAATATTTAAATAAATTTAAATTATTAATAAAGGGGATTATTTAATAATAATTTATTTAATATAATTTATTATTTAAAATTATATTATTAAATAAAGAGGGATTTATTTATTAATTGTATTTTAAATATATAAATTATTTTTTGTGTATTTTATAAATTAATAGGTTTAATTTATAAAATATATTTAATTTTAGTATTATTATAATTTTATTAATTTTATATATATATTATAATTTTATAATTATTTATTTATTTAAAATAAATTAATTTTTATAATATAAATTATTATTAAATTAAATTAAAATTTAAATTAAAAATTAATATTATAAATAATAAATTATGTGCCAGAAATTTCGGTTATACATTTATTTAAATTTATATTATTTTAATTAAAAAATTTATTTTTTAAATGATAATATATATTTTAAGTGAAATTTAAATATTTAAATTAAATATATTAATTAAATTTATTTATTAATATATAAATTAAATTAGGATTAGATACCCTATTATAATGTTTTATTTTAAGAAAAATTAAAATTATTAAATAATAATTTATTAAAATTAAATAAATTGATAGTATTTTATTTTTAGGGAAATTTATTATTTAAATTGATAAAGCACGATATTTTTATTTAATTTATTTATTAATATATTATTATAATTTAATAATTTTTTATTATTGAAAAATTTAAATTTATAAAAAAATTAATTTTAGATCAAAATATTATTTATAATTAAATATAATGAATTTATTAAAATTAAATTAAAATTTTTTTAAAACTTAAAAGTAATTTAATTTTTTAAAATTAAATTAATTTATTATATAAATATATACATATTGCCCGTCACTTTTATATATAAAATAAGTCGTAACAAAGTAAATTAATTGGAAAATTTTTTTATTTAAAAATAATTTTATTAATTTACAATTAATATTTTTTAAAATATATTTTATTTATTTTATTTATTTATTAATAATTTATATTATTTAATATAGAAAATTATAATTTATTAATTTAATATTTAATTAATTTAAAATAATATTTAATTTATTTTATCTTTTGTATCAGATTTAATTAAAATTATTTATTTAATTAATTTTTTAAAATAATTATCAATTAATTTAATTTTTATTTATTATTATATTAATATTAAATAATTTAAATTTTTTTTAATATAAAATTTAATTTATATTTAATTAATAAAAAAAAAATTATTTAAATTATTTTTAATAATTAATTATTATTATTTATTTAATTATTATTAATAAAAGTTAAGTTTTATTAAAATTTATAATTTTATTATTAAATTAAATAAAAAATATATTTTTAATTTAAAAATTTAATTTTTTAATAATTTATTTTATTTTGATTTATTAATTTAATAATAAAATTTATTTTTAAAATAAATATTTATTTATAATTAAAAATTATTTAAATTTATTAATAATGATTAAATTAATATAATTATTAAATTTATTAATAATAATTTAACAAATATTAATTTTATAAATGTTTAATAAAAACATTTTTTAAAAATTTTAATTTTAAATAATTTCTGCTCAATGAATTTTATTTTAAATAGCTGCAATATTTTAATTGTACAAAGGTAGCATAATAATTAGTTTTTTAATTGAAAACTTGAATGAATGAATTTTTATATAATTATTATTTATTTTAAAAAATTAAAATTTTATATTTAAATAAAAAAGTTTAATTTTATTTAAAAGACAAAAAGACCCTATAAAATTTTATAAATTTTATTATTATTTAAAGTTTATTTTATTGGGGTAATATTTAATTTTTTTTTAATTATTATAAATTATTATTATAAATTTAAATTTTAATGAATAAATTTTTATTTTTTTATAAATATTATTTATTTAAAATAAATTATTTTAGGGATAACAGGATAATATTTATTAATAGTACAAATTAAAATAATTGATTATTACCTCGATGTTGAATTAAAATATAATTAATTGAAGAAAATTTAAATTTTTAAGTCTGTTCGACTTTATTTTTTTACATGATTTGAGTTTAAATCGATGAAAATTAGATTGGATTTTATCTTTAAATAAATTAAATTTTTTAGTACGAAAGGATTTTAAATTTAAATTTTATTTTTTTATTTTAAATTTTCATTAATAAATTTAGAATTTATTAAAATATTAATTATATAAATAAAAATTAATTTAGTTATTTTATTTATTATAATTATTTTAAATGTTGGATTTTATATAATAATTGAACGTAAAGTTTTGGGTTTTATTAATTTACGAAATGGACCTAATAAAATTTTTTTTTTAGGATTAATTCAATTTTTAGGTGATATGATTAAATTATTATTTAAAGAATGAGTTAATATTTATAAAATAGTTTATTTTATTTATTATTTAAGTCCTATTTTAAATTTATTATTATCTTTAATTATATGAATTTTAATTCCTTTTTTTTATATAATTATGATTTTTAAATTAGGTTTTTTAATGTTAATATTATTTATAAGATTAAAGTCTTTATTATTAATAATATTGAGATGATCTTCTATATGTAATTATTCTTTTTTGAGAGTTTTACGAATAATTTCTCAAATTGTATCTTATGAAATTTCTTTATTTATAATTATATTATTTTTTATTTATTTATTTAGAAGAATATATTTATATATATTTATGATTTATCAAAAATATATTTGAATATTTTTTTTTAGAATTATTTTATTTTATATTATATTTATTAGAATATTATCTGAAATTTATCGTTTACCTTTTGATTTTTATGAAGGTGAATCTGAATTAGTTTCTGGTTTTAATATTGAATTTAATTCTTTTATATTTATATTAATATTTATAATGGAATATATTGATATAATATTTATGAGAATTATAGTTGTTATTTTTTATTTTAGTTATAATATAAATTTTTTTTTTTATTTAAAAATAATATTTTTTATGATTTTATTAATTTGAATTCGTGGATTTTTTTTACGTTATCGATATGATAAATTTATAATATTAATTTGAAAAAATTTTTTATTTATTATTATTTTTTTTTATTTTTTTTTTTTTTTTTTAAAATTATTTTAATCATTAAAAAAAGTTTTATAAAATCAATTTTTGGAAAATATTTTCAAAATATTTATAATTTTGATTTATTATTATTTTATTAATAAATCTCTTATTTTTAATATTATTATATAGATAAAAAAAAAAAAAAAATAATTTATTATAAAAATTTTATTTAATATATTATATGGATATTCAATTTCTATTATTCCTAATCATGTTAAAATAATTAAAATTATAATTATGAATCAAAAAAAAAATTTATTAATATAATAAAATTTTAATGATTGAAAATTTTGATTATATATAATTGGTATAATTAATAATATAAATAAAGATATAATTATTATAATAAATCCTCCTAATTTATTATTAATTGATCGTAAAATTGAATAAAAAAATAAAAAATATCATTCTGGTTCAATATGATTAGGAGTATTTAAATATCTTATTTTAATAAAATTATCAGTATTATTTAATATAAATGGAAAAATTAAATTTATATTTATAAAAATTAATATAAAAAAGATTATTATAATTAAATCTTTTATTATAAAATATGGATTTAACTTAATTAAATCAATTTTATTTAAAATTCCTATTGGATTTGATGATTTATTTAGATGAAGAATATTTAAGTGAATAATAATTAATAATATTAAAATTATTGGAAAAATAAAATGAATTGTAAAAAATCGATTTAAAGTTAATAAATTAATATTAAAATTTCCTCATAATAATATTATTATTTTATTACCAATAATTGGAATAGTTGATAAAAGATTAGTAATTACTATTGCTCCTCAATATGATATTTGTCTTCATGGTAAAATATAACCTGAAAATGCAATTAATATTAATATAATTAATATCATTATTCCTGATATTCATATTATTAAATTTTTAAAATTATTATAATAAATATTTCGTAAAATATGTATATAAATTAAAATAAAAATAAAAGAAGATATATTTCTATGTATAATTCGTAATATTCATCCATAATTTATATTATAATAAATATTAAAAATATTATCAAAAACATTATTATTAATATAATTAATTGATAAAAATAAACCTAATAAAATTTGAATAAATATATTAATTGATAATAAAAATCCTAAATTTCAAAATAAAGAAATATTTAATGGAATAGGAATGTTAATTAAATTATTTATTAATTTTATCATTATTTTTTTTTTAAAGGACCAATTGATTTTTTTAATAATATATTAATGATAATTATTATAATAATTAATATTAAAATAATTAAAAAAAATTTTATTAATAATGATTTTATAAATATTTTTTTTAAAAATGAAAATTCTTTATAATTATAAAATGTTGATTTATTAAATTTATTATAAATATTTATATTTAATATTATACATATAATAATTATTATAATTTTTATATTATTTATTTTTAATTTTTCTTCAAATAAATTAGTTACATAAATATATAAAATTATAATATTAGAAGTAAAAATTATTATTAAAATAATACTTATATAAGAAGTTTCAATTATAAAATTAATTAGTATAGAAAATATAATTGATTGAATAATTAAATTTAAATTTAATAATAATGAATTATTAAAAATTAAGTTTATTATTAAATTAAATATATTTATAATAATAATTATTTTTATTCAAAATTTAGTTTAATAATAAAATATTAATTTTGGATATTAAAGATTTATATAAATTTTGATTTTTTTTTTGATTTACAATATCAATGTTTTTAAATAAACTAAAAATTTTATTTTTATAGATTATATTTATTTTATATTTTTTTTAATAATTTATTTATATATAATTAAATATAAAAATTTAATAATATTATTAATTTATATTGAATTTTTATATTTAATTATTTTTTTAATATTAATTATTAATTTAATTATATTTATAAGTAATTTTTTTTTAATTATAATTTTTTTAGTTTTTATAGTTATAGAAAGAATTTTAGGATTATTAATTTTATTTTTAATAATTAAATTTTTAAATAATGATTATTTATTATTAATAATAATTTTATGATAAAAATTTTTTTTTTTATATTTTTAATAATTTTAAATATAAATTTCATTAAATATTTATTAATTTTATTATTATTATTAATTTTATATTTTTTAAAAATTAATTTTTTTTATTTAAATTTAAGTTATGATTTAAGTTATGATTATCTTTCAATTATTTTTTTTTTAATATTAATTTGAGTATTTAGTATTATTAATTTATATAATGAATTAAATATAAAATTTTTATTTTTTTTAAATTTAATAATATTTTTAAATATTTTATTTATAATATTTTTTACTCAAAATTTAATTTTTTTAATTTTATATTTTGAGATAAGTATTATTCCTATAATATTAATTATTTTTTTTTTTAGTTTTAAATATGAACGTTTAAAAATTAATTTATTTTTATTATTTTATATAATATTATTATCTTTTCCTTTATTAATTTATTTATTAATTTTTATAAATTATGATATTATTATTTTTTTAATTATTGATATTAATAAAAATTTTTTTTTTTTTTTTTTAATATTATTATTATTTATAGTTAAAATATCTTTTTTTTTATTTCATATATGATTACCTAAAGTTCATGTAGAAGCTTCTTTTTTAGGATCTGTAATTTTATCTTCTATTATATTAAAATTAGGAGTTTATGGATTTATACGTATTTTAAAGATTTTTTTATATTATTATTATTATTTATTTTTATTTTTAATTATTTCATTTTATGGATTATTTTATATTAATTTTATTTGTTTATTACAAAATGATATTAAAATAATAATTGCTTATTCTTCGGTTATTCATATAAATTTTGTTATTTTAAACTTATTAATTATAAAAAATTTAAGTTTAGATAGATCTTTAATATTAATATTAAATCATAGATTTTGTTCAAGAAATTTATTTTTAATATTAGGAATTATTTATGTTCGATTTAAAAGACGAAGATTTTTTATAAATAAAGGAATTTTAATTTATTTTCCTATTATAAGATTATTTATATTTATAATTTGTAAAATAAATTTTTCATTTCCTTTTAATATTAGATTTTTTAGAGAATTTATAATTTTAATAAATTTAATTTATTGATCAAAATTTATGTATATATTTTTTATTATTTTTTTTTTTAATTTTTTTTATAATTTATATATATATATATATATATATCATGGAAATTTTATTATAAAATTTTCTTTTTCTTTAATTTTTTTGAATGAATATTTAATTATTTTTTTTTTATGATTTCCAATAAATATAATATTTTTAAATTTATTTATTTTTATTAGTTAATATTATTAATTATTAATTTAATAATTTAAGTAATTTAAATTTAAAATATTAATTTGTGGAATTAAAAATATTTTCTTAAATTATTTTTAATTATTTAATTTTTAGTATATATATATATATATATTTTTTTTTTTTTTTTTTTTTTTTTTTAAACTTAATTATTAAAAATTTTTTATTTATTATTTATTTTAATTTAATAAATTATAATTCAATTAATTATATATTATTTTTTTATTTTGATTGGTATGTAATTATTTTTATTTCTTTTATTTTTTTTATTTTTTCTATAATTTTAATTTATAGTCAAATTTATATATATAATGAATATTTTAAAATTCAATTTATTTTTTTATTATTTATATTTGTTTTGTTTATAATTTTTTTAATTATTAGTTTAAATATTATAAGAATTATATTAGGATGAGATGGTTTAAGAATAATATCATTTATATTGGTAATTTACTATCAAGATAAAAATTCTTATAATTATGGTTTAATTACAATTTTAATGAATCGATTAGGTGATATTATATTATTATTTTGTATTGTATTAATATATAAATTTGGAAGTTGAAATTTTTTATTTTATTTTAATTTTAATATTTTATTTATTATTATAATTATATTATCTAGATTTATTAAAAGAGCTCAATTTCCTTTTTCTTCTTGATTACCTTTAGCTATAGTTGCTCCTTTACCTGTTTCATCATTAGTTCATTCTTCTACATTAGTTACTATTGGAATTTATATAATTTTTCGATTTTATAATTTTATTTTTTTAAATTTATTATTTTGGGTTTGTATATATACAATAATTATTTCTGGTATAAAATTAATTTTAATTAGAGATTTAAAAAAATTAATAGCTTATTCAACTATAAATCATATAAGAATAATAATATATTTAATTGTAATTAAAAATTTAAATTTAATATATTTATATATATTAATTCATGCTATATTTAAATCTTTAATATTTTTAAGTGTAGGAATATTAATTTTTAATAATTTAAATATTCAAGATTTTCGTTTAATAGGAAATTTAAAGAAAAACTTACCATTATCATTATTAAATTTTAATATTTCTAATTTAACAATGTGTGGTATACCTTATTTTTCTATATTTTATTGTAAGGATTTAGTTTATGAATATTTAAATAATTTAGATTTTAATTTTTTTTTTTTTTTTTTTTTTTTTTTTTTAATATTATCTAATTTATATTTTATTAAAATTATTTATTATATTAATTATAATAATAGAATAATTTATTTATTTAATTTTTTTGAAAATAAAATAATAGTTTTAAGATTAATATTTTTATTAATATTTATAATAATAATAGGATTAATTTTATTTAATTTATTTTTTTATATTTATAATTTAATTTTAATTAGATTTATAATAAAAATTTTTATATTATTAATTATTATTTTAAGAATTTTTTTTAGATTAGAAATTTATAATATAATAATTAATAATAAATTTTTTTATATAATGTTAAATTTTTGATTAATAATTTATTTAAAAAATTATTTTTTTTTTAATTTTTATTATTTTATTAATTTAATTTTAAATTTAGTTATTGTTTGATTAGAATATATAATTATTATAAATTTTATTTTAAATTTTAAAAAATTAATTTTATATTTTCAATTTATAATAAATAATTATTTTAAAATTTTTATATTATTTATTATTTTAATAATTTTTATATAAATAATAATAAAATAATTTTTAAAAATAGTTTATATTTAAAATATTATTTTGAAAAAATAAAGAAAATTAAATTTTTTTTAAAAAAATTATATATTGAAAATATATTGTTTTATATTAAACTAATTTAATAAAATTATTTTTTAATTAAAAAAATTAGAAGTTTTTATTTATAATTTATTTAATTGGATTTTTATTAAATCAATAAATTATTAACAATAATTTTTTAAATCAATTAAATTTAGTTTTTATTTATTTTTTAATATAAATATATTTATTGTATATATTAATTATTTAATTCGAAATTAAATTTTGTTATATTAAGATTATATTTTTAATATTATAAAAATGCAATTTTTATATTTTAATCTTATTATATTTTTCAATTTAATGATTTAAATTTTAATTCATAAATTATTATTATTAAAATTATAATTATAAAAAATATTATTAATATAAATCATAAAATGAAATTTATATTTAATATTATGTATAATAATGGCATTATAATAATAATTTCTAAGTCAAATAAAATGAAAATAATTAAAATTATATAAAATTGAATTGAAAGAGGTTTTTTATTTTTATTTAATAAATTAAATCCACATTCATATGAATAATTTTTATTTTTATAATAATTTAAATTTATTATATTAAAAATTAAAATTGATAAAATAAAAAAAATTAATATTAAAATAATTATATAAATAAAAATTTTTATTATTATTTTATATTTTATTTTAATTGGAAATTAAATATATTATTTATTTATATATTAATAAAATTTAAAATTAAATAATTTATTTAAATAATTTTTTTAAAAAATTTAAATAATTTAATAAATAAAAAAAAAAATTATAATTCAAATAAAATCAACAAAATGTCAATATCATGAAATTATTTTAAATTTAATTAAATTATTAAAAATTCATATTTTAATATTGTAAAATATATTTATTATTAATAATATTCCTATTAAAATATGTCTTATATGAAATAGTGTTAAAATATAAAAATTAGATCAATAAATTCTATTTATTGAATTAAAATTTATATTATAATATTCATAAAATTGAATTATAATAAAATATAATGCTAAAATATTTGTTAATATAAGATTAATTATAAATTTATTAAAATTTAAATTATTATTATAATATAATCTTAAAGAAATTGTTAATCTTGATAATAATAATAAAATTGTATTTATATATGTTAAATATATATTTAAATTAAATAATTTTAATGGTCATATATTATTAAATTTGAAGTAAGGTAATAATTTATTTCTATAATAAATATAAAAAAATGTAAAAAAAAATATAATTTCAGATATAATAATAATTAAAATTAATGATTTTATTGATATTGATATTAATATTGAACTATAACCTATTAATTTTTCCTTATTTGATAATTTTAATCAATTAAATATAATTAATATTGTAATTAATAAATTTAATATTATTAAATTTTTTATATTAATAAAATTTAATAATATATTTATTGTTAAATTTGATAATCTTAATATTATTATTAATGGATAAGGATTTAAATTTATATTTATAAAAAATAAATTAATTTTCATTTAATTTAATTCATTTAAATATATAATATTTAAAATATAAAAAATATAAGATTGAATAATTATAATTGGTAATTCTATTATTATATAAAATATATTTAATAAAAAATTATTAAATAAATTAATAAAAATATGTCTAATTATTATATTAATTATTAATCGTATTGATAATGTTAAAAATCGAATAAAATTTCTAAATATTTCAATAATAATAAGTATAAAAGAAATAATTATAGGAGAATTTATTGGTATAAAATTTATTAATAAAATTTTATAATTATTAATAAAAATATAAATAAAATAATTTATTCATAAATTTAATGATATTGAAATAGTAAAATTTAAATTTCTTGATATATAAAATATATAAGGTATAATATTTATTAAATTATTTAATAGAATAAAAATTATTAAATTAATAAATAAAATTGTTATATTAATAAATATTTTATTATTTTGAGTTTTAATTTCTTTATTTAATATTTTATACAAAATTAATATTAAAATTAAATTTTGATTATTAATATTTCAAAATTTATTAAATAATAATATTATAATAATTATAATAAATATTCAATTTATAGGAATTTTATATAAATATGGATCAAAAATATTAAATATATTTATTATAATTTAAATTTAAAATTAAAAAAATTGTTTATTGTTATAATTATAAATATTATTAATGTTATAAAATATAAAAAAATTCATAAATTTGGAGCTATGTAAATTATATTTTAAAAAAAAAATTTTTAATTTGACAAATTAATGTTATTGAAATTTAAACTATTTTTTTTATTAGAAGTTTTATACTAAATTTGATTTAAGAGATCAATACTTTTATTAAGTTATCTAATAAATATATTTTTATTCAATTATTAAAATTTTTAATATTAATAGATTCAATTTGAATAGGTATAAATCTATGATTTATTCCACAAATTTCTGAACATTGACCAAATATTATATTTGGTTTTATTATAATTATATAATTTGAATTTAATTGATTAGGAATAGTATCTATTTTAATATTTATTGAAGGGATTGTTCATGAATGAATTACATCTAATGAAGAAGAGATTATTTGAATTTGATAATTAAATGGTAAAATTAAATGATTATTTGTTTCTAAATTATTAAAATGAAATTTTTTATTTATTATTATATAAGAATTAAATTTAATATTAAAATTTAAGTATTCATAATTTCAAAATCATTGATTACCTAAAATTTTAATTATTAAATTTGAATTTTTATTTTCATTATTATTATATAATAATTTAATTGATGGAATTAATATAATTAAAATTAATATTAATGGTAATAAGGTTCAAATAATTTCAATATATTGATTTTCTATAATTATTTTATTAATAAAATTATTAATTAATAAAATAATTATTATATATATAATAAATAGAGAAATTATAATTATAATAATTATAAAAAATTCATATATTATATTAATTTTTTCTATAGAAAAAGAATTAAAATTTTGATAATTATTAATTATTCATATTATTTTTAATAAAATAATTAATTTAAAATAAAATTTTAAGTTTTATGCATTTAATTTTGCTATATTAAATTTAAAAATTATTTAATTAATATAGAATTTTCAATAAATGAATGATTTAATTGAGGATAATTTATTTTTCATTCTAAATTATTAAAATTAAATTTTATAATAATTTTTTTTTTAAATATTATTCTTTTTATTATAATGTAAATAAATATAAATATATTTATTATTGTTATAATTATTCCTATTGAAGAAATAATGTTTCATAAAATTATATAATCTATAAATATTACATATCGTCGTGGTATACTATTTAATCCTAATATATGTTGTGGAAAAAATGTTATATTTACATTAATAAATATATTGAAAAATTGAATTTTTAATCAATTTGAATTTATAATTATATTTATTATTAAAGGATATCAAAAAATAAATCTTGAAAAAATTAAAAATACAACTCCTATAGATAAAACATAATGAAAATGAGCAATTACATAATATGTATCATGAAGATTTATATTAATTGTTGAATTTGATAAAATAATTCCTGTCATTCCTCCAATAGAAAATAAATAAATAAATCCTATATTTCAATAAATTGTTAAATTTTTATTAAATTTATTTCCATTAATTATTATTAATCATCTAAAAATTTTAATTCTTGTTGGAATAGCAATAATTATAGTTGAAGTTGAAAAATATAATTGAGTATTAATATCTATTCCAATTGTAAATATATGATGAGCTCAAACAATAAAACCTAATAATCTAATTGAAATTATTGCATAAATTATATTTATTTTACTAAAAATTTCAATTTTATTATTATCTATTATTATTATATGAGATAATAATCCAAATCCAGGTAAAATTAAAATATAAACTTCTGGATGACCAAAAAATCAAAATAAATGTTGATAAAAAATTGGATCTCCATTTCTTATTACATTAAAAAATGAAGTATTAATATTATGATCAAGTAAAATTATAGTAATTCTTCTAGCTAAAACTGGAATTACTATAATTAATAAAAATAAAGTTACATTTAATGATCATATATATAATGTTAAAAAATTTATAAAATAAAAATTTAAATTAATATTAATTATTGTAACTAATATATTTAATGAACTTAATAAAGAAGATAGTCCATTTAAATGTAAAGAAATAATTGTTATATCAATAGAAATATTATTAAAAAGTGTTAAAGGAGGATATAATGTTCATCCAGAATTAATATTATTAATAATTATTATATTTAATAATATTAAATTTAAAGATGGAATTAAAATTCAAAATCTTAAATTATTTATTCGTGGAAATATTATATCTATAGATCTATTTATTAAAGGTAATATTCAATTACCAAATCTTCCAATTAAAATAGGTATAGCTATAAAAAAAATTATAATAAATGCATGAATAGTAATAAATCTATTATATAAATTATTATTTTCTATAAATATTTTTATTTGTATTAATTCTATTCGAATAAAAAATCTTAATGAAAATCCTAATATTCCTGATCATATTCCAAAAATTAAATATATTATTCCAATATTTTTATGATTAACAGAAAATATTCATTTTTTAATAAAAATTTATAATAAAATTATTATATTAAATTGCAAATTTAATCTATTTATTTAAATTTTATTTTAATAAAATTAAATTATAAATTGTAAATTTATAAATGAAATAAATTATTTCTTTTATTATAAATTAAATTTTAAATTTTTAAGAAATAAAATTTTTAATTTTGAAAATTAATAGTTTAATTTTAACTTAATATCTTTATATTTATAAAATAATTAATAAATTTAAAAATAAAAAATATAAATAATTAAATATTATTTTATTTATTAATATTCATTTATTTATTAAATTAAAATTAAATAAAATTATAATTATTATTTTTATATATATATATAAAATTAAAAAATTAGAAATTAATATAAAATAAATAATTAAATTAAAATTAATTATATAAATTGTTATTCATTTTATTAAAAATATTAAAAATGGAGGAATACCTATTATTGATATTATAATTATTAATAAATTTAATTTTAATAATAAATTTTTAATTAATTTTATTTGATTTATAAAATTAATTTTTAATTTAAAAATAATTATTAAAAAAATTAAATTTAATAAAAAATAAAATAATATATAAATAATTCATAAATATTCATTTAAAGAGATTAAAATTATTATTCATAATGAATTATTAATAGATGAAAAAAAAATAATATTTTTTAAATTTAAAAAATTTATTGAAAATAATGAATTTAAAATTAAAGTTATTATTAAAAAATTTATTATATTAAAAAATATATAATTATATATAATATATAATATTAATTTTTGAATAAATAAAATAAAAAAAATAATTATTCAATTTAAATTTTTAATAATTATATATATTCATTTATGAAAAGGTATAATATTTAATTTTAATATAAATATTATAATAATTATTATTTTATTTATATTTAAATTAATAAAAATAATTGAATTATTTATTAATAAATTTATTAATATAAATAATGAAGAAATGTTTTGAATTATATAATATTTAATAATAGATTTATTATATAAATTATTATATATTATAGGAATAAATCTTAATGAATTTAATTCTATAAATATTCATAATATAAATCAATTATTAGATGAAATATTTATTAATATAAATAAAATTAAAAATATAAAAAATAATATTTTATAAAAAAAAATTAGAAAAAAGATTTTCTATATTTGAATTATGAATTCAAAAGCTTAATTTAGCTTATTTTTCTTTATTATATAATTTATTAAAAAAAAATTTTTGAAATTTTTATATTTAATTAAATTTAAATAATAAAAAAAAATTATTATAAATTTACTTTATCATTGTAATCCTTTGAAATTTTAGGTATTTTATT